TGCATGAGATGGAGGAATAAAGATTCAATCTTTTCTGATATATCTTTATTTGGTTCCCCATGTTCTGATGTTGCTAACGATCTAGAGTCATGATCTATAAGTATAAGGAACAAAGGGTAAGGAGAAAAAAAAGGGAGAGGAGGCTTTTTTTTATTGAAACATTGATTCTCAATCGATTTGGCAATAACCACGGATTACTAGTAATCCGTGTCACTCTAGTACATATCCATTCTACGTGGATATGTATATCAGTATACCATTATACCATTCGTGTCTCTGTTACAACGCGGCGATTATAAATGGTTCGAATGAAATCATAAGAATATGTAGGCTGTACACCTCATTTCCCCGGGATTGTAGTTCAATTGGTCAGAGCACCGCCCTGTCAAGGCGGAAGCTGCGGGTTCGAGCCCCGTCAGTCCCGACCTCGGATCTGATGAATTGATTGATTCATCTCTCCACCTTCTGTGAAGAGGATCTAATTCCCGGTGGTAGGATCCTTATTTCGTTTCGCATTTCTCATCGGAAAATAAAATAAGGAAATTTCAATTACTTCAACTAGTACCGATTGGTGGTGGAGAGACGTATGTAGGTTGGGACAATCAGAGGTATCACCATATTCAGGATTCCAAAAGAGACCGTATGGTTCTGGCTTTGATCGATTGTTCCTGATCAATAGAATGTAATAGAGTACCCATATGTTTCCCGGGAGCACATACACAATTAACTTAACATAGTTACCCCGACATAGTACTTTTGAGATTCAACCTATTCTGGTTCCGATTCTGTGGAACCTCAATTACTAATTGAATTTTTCATTGGGGACAATTTATCTCATCCAAATTCAATTGCACACTGGATTCTCAATGTATGCGCCCCAACCCAAAGAGGGGGATACTAATAATAATAATATAAATATGAAAAGATCAAACAAAGATCCGCTCCTCCTGTTCTAGTTCTAAGGAAGGAATAGAATCAATAATGTTTTTTTTTCTTCCTATTTCAGCGGTCCCATCAAAAAAAAAGAACAGAATCCATAAATCAATTTTGGAATTTGTCGGAATATTTGATCTTTTTATACCAGGACCCTTGGTTATCGCACTTTTCCGTTTTCGAAGAAGATTAGATCTTCAAAAAAACTTAGCTTAGAACTGAATTCGTTCCTTTTTCCGTTTGACTGTTTGGGTCTGTAACTAACGGAACACACCGGTCAGATGATTGTATATAAGGAAGACGCTAGATTATAGAAATGAAAGAGTTGAGAAATTCAATCGGATTCGTTATGGATAAAAGATCTTCCTGTGTTATACTATTCAATTCTCGACGATGAATTGATTTGATAGAGCAGATATTGTTATTCATAATATTGATCTGATTCAGTATCATCAAGATGCAATTAATCCCCTTGAATTTACAAACTCTGGAGAAAGATTTATTATCTCTATGGGATTAGATCCCGAGTTATTCTGAAGCAAAAAAAAAACAATGATGAGATTATGGAAGTAAATATCCTCGCATTTATTGCTACTGCACTGTTCATTCTAGTTCCTACTGCTTTTTTACTTATCATTTACGTAAAAACAGTCAGTCAAAACGATTAATTTAACTGAAACTTGAGTTATTAGTTCTTATCAACGGTTGAAGAAATGAAAGGGATTACAATTCCAAGTCTTAAATAAAATGGGCAGACTGGATTGAATTAGCAGTATATGGATCCAATAGATGAGATAGTATGGTGGAAAGAACTATATGAACCTTTCTACCACACTATCTATTGTCTATTGTAGTGTATATTGTATGAAGATATGGGATTTATATGGATCAATTCATAATATGTATCTACATATATTTAATTTAGATGTACATATATGTATCTACATATATGTACATCTAAATTAAATATATGTAGCACTCCGATTCTATTTCTTCGCTACACCCCTTCGCATATTTATTCTGATCAATCCGAAATAAGCTAACGTCAACTGCTCAAATTCGTAGGTTTGTGATTCTTTTTAGTATGAATCGAATCCCGGGATCTATCGAAACAATCAATGGAGGAAGAATAGTAGGGGCATATACAAAAGAAGCCCAAGTAATCTTTTTTTTTTAGTATTCCGAAGAAATAATTGATTTGGTTGAGCCGTTAACAGACGATCCGAGGAGTTCTATGGTAACTTATTCAGATTTGGAAAAGGGGTAGAGTCAAATATTTTTAACGCTTGAACCATGATACGAGATGAGGTGATAAAGCATAAAGAAGATCCCTAGGAGTATAAAATGGTAAGGTAAGTGCGCGATATGTGGATCATCCGGCGCAAGCAAGGTTTTCTTATGCCTAGTACTTCTTTTGACAACCACTATGTATATGTCGCCTACAGCCGAATGTAGATATCGTATCTACGTAATAGCAGATTCATCAAAATGGAATATTTAGGAAGACTTCCATTGGAAAAACAAATTTCCTATCATGTATATCCCTTTGAATTTCGAAATAGGACCG